TATTTGCCGGGCTGTCCACCTAAACCGGAGGCAGTTATAGATGCTATAACAAAACTTCGTAAGAAAATATCTCGAGAAATCTATGAGGATCGAATTCGATCTCAACAGGGAAATCGGTGTTTTACTACCAGTCACAAGTTTCGTCTTGGACGTAGTACTCATACCGGAAATTATGATCAAGGATTGCTCTATGAACCACCCTCGACCTCAGAGATCCCTCCTGAAATTTTTTTCAAATATAAAAGTTCAGTATCTGCCCAGGAATTAGTGAATTAGGCAAGATCCTTTTGTACAGAATAACAAATGTATTGTACAGAATAACAAATGTACAGACTAATAAAGAGCGAGTCAATCTTCATAAATTTCATCGTAAATGTGAAATACTTAATACAAATAACAATCTGGGAGAGATAAAAAAGATGCAGGGTCGTTTGTCTGCTTGGTTAGTCAAACACGGGTTAGTTCATAGATCTTTGGGTTTCGATTACCAAGGAATCGAAACTTTACAAATAAAGCCCGAGGACTGGCATTCGATTGCCGTCATTTTATATGTATATGGTTACAATTATTTACGTTCGCAATGTGCTTATGATGTAGCACCAGGCGGGCTGTTAGCTAGTGTCTACCATCTTACCAGAATAGAGTATGGTATAGATCAACCGGAAGAGGTATGCATAAAAGTATTTGCCCCAAGGAGTAATCCTAGAATTCCATCTGTTTTCTGGGTTTGGAAAAGCGCAGATTTTCAAGAAAGGGAATCTTATGATATGCTGGGAATATTTTATGATAATCATCCACGCCTGAAACGTATCTTAATGCCTGAAAGTTGGATAGGCTGGCCTTTACGTAAGGATTATATTGCACCCAATTTTTATGAAATACAAGATGCTCATTGAATAATCAGAAACAAATATTCATTTCTCCAACTCCAGGTATTAAAAGAATATTTGGACGTTCTCTTATAGACCAAACAGAGTAATTGACGTTTCATTCATTAGGTGGGCTAAAAAAAAATTAGAGGGTTCATTGAAATTATCAAATTTTGAAGATACTTTTTTGGATGAGCCGAGCCAATAGGATGAAATTAAAAGAGTTCCACATCATGAACTATGTACCGCGCACATCACTTAGAAGGGCTCTAGAAAGTAACATAGGAAAGAAATAAAGAAATAGAATATGCAAAATAGAATGAAATAATATTTTGTACTGTATCTGAGATCAATCTTGGCTATTCCCGCCCCTCACCTAGACTCTGCTTTTTGGTCTTTCAACTAAACAATTGAAATTTACCCTTTCGACTATGTATGAAGTCGTAACATTTTTTTTTACTGGCGGAGACACGAACAAATAAAAAAGTAAGAAGAAACAAAATTTAATTCGTTTCTTTTGTATACTTTAAAATACAAAAAATAAAAATACAAAAAATACACAATATCCATCGTTTCTTTTACCCGTTTTAGATACATAAAACTTAATTAGTAAGGGGAAGGGGTATAGCTCCGACACTTAGATGGATAAGTATGTATCATGATCTATAACTAGATCACTGAATATGTATGTCGACCCATATCAATTAATTTGTAAAATATATACTCATACAAATTACTCATGTGCCAGGAACCAGATTTGAACTGGTGACACGAGGATTTTCAGTCCTCTGCTCTACCAGCTGAGCTATCCCGACCATTCACGACGCATCATCCTCATTTTATTTTAATATAGGACTTGGGTCTATGTCAATTAAAAAAATGAAAAGATATTACAAAGTAATATCCAGGCCCTGGTAGAATTTCTTGTATTTTCAAAAAGAAAACTTTGTAAGTTTCAATTTTCAATACAGTACAAATAATACAAATAATGATATGGATTGTTAATTATTTAAATTTTATACATTATTCAAAGATGCTCATTTGTACACGTATCATATATATCACATATAAGGCTTATGATGTGATAATAAAAAAAATTTCCGCTCAGATCGGTTTGTGAAATAGTAGAGTGAGAATGACTGAGAACTATAAACAATTTTGAGTCACTAACAAAATGAGAAGATAAATAATTAGGGAGGCAACCAGGTCTTTTTGGGGATAGAGGGACTTGAACCCTCACGATTTCTAAAGTCGACGGATTTTCCTCTTACTATAAATTTCTTTGTTGTCGATAGTGACATGTAAAATGGGACTCTATCTTTATTCTTAATCCGATTAAAAAATTAAATTCTTCAAAATAAAAAGATTTATCGGACTATGATGGAGTGAATGTTTTGATCAATGAATATTTAATTCTTTTTTTTTTATATCATATAAATAGATATAAAAAAATTATAGAACCGGTTGGAGTCGTCATTAATCATTTTTAATCATTTGGCGATAGTATTTCAGTAAGTATACATCAGTAAGTATACATATGTATATAGGTTTATCTTTCATCTTTTCGGACGTTTCGATGGAAGGATTCCTTTATGAACACAATGCAGCCAACTCCATTTGTTAGAACAGCT